AGAGGTTAATTACATGAGTTTCAAACTTGAATTTTGATTCAATTAATAATCAATCAGTTTTATCTTTTCTCCCACCCTCAGAAAAATACAGCATAGGCATTTCAAAACTATCGTTAGAATTTTCTGAAAGGTAACTATCTCGGTTTCATATCATATAGAAATTTATATAGAATCTTTGAAAAAGACTTCTTACTCATAAAAAAGACTTACTGTCTTTAGGATCTGATGCTACACCGCTGCTCAATACCTTAGGGGATCGGCTCTATTACATAAGTTGATTCCTAATTTTTATCTCATATCATGACATAAATAAGCAGTTCTTATTGTATCGGCCCAAACCCTCGCCAATTGATCTTTACGGTGCTTCCTCTATCAAATTAGATCCTTTACCCATAGAATAAAGTATCTAGGCATATCTATTTCTTCATATTTCGACTTCTATGAGGTTTCTTTCTTTGCTACAGCTGATAAAAATCGTTTTTTGGACGATGCAATATGTAGAAAGCCTATTTTTGTCTAGTATTTACTAGCGTATTTGCTCTTTCTTTCCTTTTTTCTTTCTATAGTAGAGATAGTCGCACGTAATGACAGATCACCGCCATATTATTAAAAGCTTGTGGTAAGAACGGGTTTCGTTCTAGTGCTCGAAAATAATATTCTAAAGCTTTTGTATGTTCTCCGTTACTTGTGTGGATAAGGCCTATGTTATAGAGTATATAGCTTCGATCATAGGGATCAATTTCGAGTCGCATAGCTTCATAATAATTCTGTAATGCTTCCGCATAATTTCCTTCGGATTGAGCCGACATCCGTTACGATCGTAATTCGATTCAAAGAATTCTCCGTTCCAAAACCGTACGTGAAATTTTCACCTCATACGGCTCCTCCTTGATGTGCATAATGAGAATAATCCGTGCAATTAAAAAAAGGTCGAAATATTGTCATTATGAACTGAGCGGGGCTAATGTTTTTACAAGAAATTTCTAGCCAACCCTCTTGCAAAAGATCTTTTCTTAACATCAAGTGTGTTGATACTGGATAAAAATGTAAACTCAACAATTTCTTTGTTCTCAACGCTCCTTAATTTCCAGGAATTAGTCACTTCAACAATCTTCGATGGTTATATGGGTATCCAAAGTACGAACGAGATGGATGTTTGTTGTCCCAACCATTTTTCTTAGTCCCGATCCCGATAAGGAAAAGGAGCCCTTATATAATATAACAAAGTTTTCGTGTTGTTGATTCCTAGGTGTAGTGCTTCTTCCTATATGCCGCCTATTGGTCCTAGTGTAATAGGATTAGATTGACCCGCAATAGAGACCATAGGTGTAACCTTTCGCTCAATACTAGAATCAACAATTGAAGCATCCAAGGTTGCATTAATCGGGGATACACGACAGAAGGAATTGCTTTATTTAGAAACTTCACCTTCAACAAGCATAGATTTATTATTTCAATAGTCTTTTTTTATTTAGTCTTTTTCTATTCCGAATCATGTGTCTTTTTCCTAAGACTGACTGAGAACGGTAAATTACAAAATAATAATAATCAAATCGCACCATCTCTGTAATAAGTAAATGCCTCCTTTTCCCCTGAAGTTGTCGGAATTATTCGTAATAAGATATTGGCTACGATTGAAAAGGTCTTATCAATAAAATTTCCATTTATCCGCGATCTAGGCATAAGTAGCAATCCATTCTATAACTCTTTTCATTACCTCTCGTGAGAAAATGGTCTCACAAACAAAGGAAGTGTACAGTACGAAATAACATAAAAACGGACCCATTAAAAAAAAGATATGACCCTCTCTACTTCCTACTTCAATTTTTTTGACAGGAATCAATAAAAAAAAAAATAAACCAATCGATTGATTTGATTCGTTCCAATTCATTGATTTAATCCGGTTTTAATCCGGTATGGTATAAATATCAGAAAAAAAAGATGGAACGCTATCTTCACAAACATGAATAGATATATATCTTTATTGTATATTATTGTAAATTGTAATTGTATTTTTTTTATATTGTTATATTGTAATTGTATTCTTTTTAACTTTAATAGCCCTCAAGAAAATTTTCTCTTTAGTCTACAGGCTCTAAGAAAAAGTGATGAAAAAAGTGATGAATTTCTATTTTGATAGTTAGAATTTATTGTCCGTACCTATCGACCAATCTAATATGAATAACTCGCTATTCGCTTGGGTTATCTGCCATAATCATTATGTCGGAGAGATGGCCGAGTGGTTCAAGGCGTAGCATTGGAACTGCTATGTAGACTTTTGTTTACCGAGGGTTCGAATCCCTCTCTTTCCGCACCTTACCTTCACCTAATTCACCGACCTAACTGACCGCAACGTATCAAATCAAATAAGAACGGATACAAAAGAGTTAGACCTTTCTTTGATATAGATTATCTATTCCTAATTTTTGTGATACGGAAACCAAGCGGACAGGGAATGAAAATCCCCCTACTAATCTATGATACATGAATGGGAGAAAAC